CTCTCCTGGCGGATGGGTAATACCGGGGGTCGCTCTTTATGATACTATGCAATTTGTGCAACCAGATGTACATACAATATGCATGGGATCAGCCGCTTCAATGGGATCTTTTATCCTGGTAGGAGGAGAAATTACCAAACGTCTAGCATTCCCTCACGCTTGGCGCCAATGAGGCTTTTATTTGAGAGAAAAAAGAAGACTATGCCTTCGCCATATGAAATATGAATATTAAGTAATAATAGCATGGCACTTTGAATTCGATATAAGAAATTCTGTTTTCAAAACATTAGATTATGTATCGAGAGAGTAATATGAGAAAAAGTTATTTCCTATTTTATTATCGGAAGTCCAGTTCAGCGTCACAAACTTTTTTTCACACCAGAGGTCTCTTAACAATATTTATAGTATAGAGCGAAAAAAAAAGATTCTTTTTTCTTAGTTTTTTTGATCAAAAAAGCAACTTTGGGATTGCTGAATGACAGACAAATCACAGACAAAAAAATATAATAAAAATAAATATATAAAGCAACGGAGCCATCATAGTATTTTTTAATTCCTCCGAAAGGAAGGGTGGTAAGTTGATCATTTACCGATCGGGGTCTAATCGATCCTATTTTTTGAAGGTAAGGGTCAATTTTATTGTAGAGCCGTATGCAATGCATAATGCCCGTACGGTTGTTCGATTCTATCTTTTTTCTTGTTATTCTTTTATCTTTCTTTTATCTTCCCCTCATCGTGCGAAATAGAGAAACTTTTTATTATCTTATATCATCAGGGTAATGATCCATCAACCTGCTGGTTCTTTTTCTGAAGTAGCAACGGGAGAATTCATCCTGGAAGTGGGAGAACTGCTGAAACTACGTGAAACCCTGACAAGGGTTTATGTACAAAGAACGGGCAAACCTTTATGGGTTGTATCCGAAGACATGGAAAGAGATGTTTTTATGTCAGCAACAGAAGCCCAAGCTTATGGAATTGTTGATCTTGTAGCGGTTGAATGAGAATAGCCTTTATTTCAATTTCACGTCAAGTCGTGATTTAAAATTCACCCTGCCGAGTTTAATATTCTATGATTTTTATTTACTATTGTAATTCATAATCATCCGGTTAGGATCGATCTAAACCAGTCCATTATGTATATGATTCAACATGCCAACGATTAAACAACTTATTAGAAATACAAGACAGCCAATTAGAAATGTCACAAAATCCCCCGCGCTTCGGGGATGCCCTCAGCGTCGAGGAACATGTACTAGGGTGTATGTGCGACTCGTTCAGATCATGAACTAGAACAAAGGAAAGAGGACAATGTTCAAATATCAATGATCAAATAGGATAGAACGGAAAAACGAACTACATTTACTATCTAAAAATAAGAAAATGGATCATATCCCTTTTATTGTGTATGAAATTTATGGTTTCTATTGGTGTAAAACCACTCACCTCAATTCAAGATGAGAAGCAATTCTCCATTGGTAGCAAATGGTTATCCATTAAGCGGAGGAAATCTTAGTTAACCTAGACGCCTCTTGCAAGAACGGACTAACAGGGTCAGCTACCCAGCCAACTTTCATAATTAAATACCGTTACTGTATAGGTAGAGCTCGTTGTGAAAGACCTATTACTGGATAATTCATGGGTAGAGCCGAAGAATGTGAACTATACAAGTTAGCAATAACATTGATTAAATGAAGTAAAGGCTCCGGTGTATAGAGAAGACCTCACCGTTTAAGAAGTAACCATAGAAACGATGGAATCCACTATTTCTTTATCATTGCTATTTTTTAAGTACAATTTCGTATTTCGAGGTGAAATGCCTAGAAAAAATAAAAAATCGTGGTTGGGAAGGTTATAGTAGCCAAAGCCATTGGAATTTTTAGTTTATACATTGGAAAAATCCGTTTTGTTATTAATATACTAGGAAAGGGGCAAAAGAATAACTGAAAGAAAGGAAATCTATTAGTTATTCGTTAAAGTTTCATTTATTCAATGACCAGAATTAGACGGGGATATATTGCTCGGAGACGTAGAACAAAAATTCGTTTATTTGCATCAAGCTTTCGGGGGGCTCATTCAAGACTTACTCGAACTATTACTCAACAAAAAATAAGAGCTTTGGTTTCGGCTCATCGGGATAGGGATAGGCAAAAAATAAATTTTCGTCGTTTGTGGATCACTCGAATAAATGCAGCAATTCGTGAAAGGGGGGTATGCTATAGTTATAGTAGATTAATAAATGATCTGTACAAGAGACAGTTGCTTCTTAATCGTAAAATACTTGCACAAATAGCTATATCAAATAGGAATTGTCTTTATATGATTTCCAATGAGATCATAAAAGAAGTGAGTTGGAAGGAATCCACCGGTTAAACGGAGTTGCCCGGAGAATGAACTCCGGGAAGGTCGAATAAAAATGAATAGAATATAATTAATATATGATATATGATAAAATATTATAAAGTAGTCAAAATAAATATGAATCAACACGTCCAATAAAAAC